TCAATAAAAAAGAGATGTTAATGAATCAAAGGTCCAACTGATCGCCGCGTCTGTATTGTAAATATGCAGTTACGAATAATCCAGAAAAAAAAGTAATAGGAATTAGACCTAACACGATTCCAAATAGAAAAACTTCAAGCATTTCGATTTATTTGAAAGGGGAAAAGATATAGGGTTCCAAACCTAAATCAACATCCGAATCGCCCATGAATCTCAATGACCAAGAATTGGCAATTGACGCGGGAAGGAACTATACCTGGAATCTCACAGAAAGATTCATCATCTGTTACATCTACTCATCCCACGATTCCGAATCAACAGACCCCGTTACCGAGATATGGCAACTCTTTTTGAAAGTCATAGTAATGTTCCTTCTGCTGAACCTGGGATATTCAATTTCGATGTTGCTATAGGAAGCTCGAGCGGATGTGGGAATTGCATCTGCTACTTCGGATAGAGGGAAATGGGGCGTAAAAAGCAAAAACTTCTCCTGTTTGTTCTCTTCCTGAATCTATTACATTGGTTCGGCAAAGCTGCTTGTTCTATTAGGCCTTGTTACTTAGGAGGATGGGAATGCTGCTAAGAAAAGAAAGAGTGGTGTCAGGTGCGTTAAGCCCTATTCATGGATCGAATCCTCAAGTAATGAGACCGGAGTCGAGAGATCTACTTCTTCAACAGGTGCAAGAGAAGACCGAGAGAATTGGCTTGTTATTGAAGTTAGGCTTGTTGTTGGTCAGGTGCGTGACATGGGCAGATGCTAGTTGTTGCGCGAGACAGGTGCAATAGAAGTCCCACCAACGGGGAAGGTGCTTGTTGTTGAGCGATATAACACCGACGCGAGTGATATAATTTATATCATCTGTATTATTACATACCCTTCCTTTGCTGTATTGACTCTCATTCCCTAACTACCATTTACTGTGGTACTTAGCTTTCTTCCACGGTATCGGAAAAAGGAAGCAAACAAAGCTTATCAGTGAACATGGCCGATAGCGCCCCCAGACTCGCTACTTCGCCTTCTTCGGTGGACTGATTCCTAGCCCGGGATGACATCTACTCACTAACCAAGCCTATGGCTACGTGAACTCCATCCATTCGTCAAACCTCATTCTCATTATAAAAAATCAGATTACACCCGCTAGCAGCTTATTATTAAAGAAAGAGGTTCCCATCTGTCCAATCTATTGAATGAAGCGCCCTTTACCATTTTATTGATGCTAAGCCTTCCCAGGACTAGCGACTTAGGTACTTAGCTTAGAGCCAACGGTTCGATCACTAACATCCTAAGATGTAAATAGATTCGAACTTGTTTTATTTCTTGATTGATTCATTCATAGAATAGAACGTAACATCTGTATTTGCTTTTGAAGATCCCTTTCCCGTCAACAACAATAAGAGAAGAGGAACTCCAATCTATTGATTTAAGCAGCTTTGCCCTCTGTCTATTCTTTATTGGCATCATTTCCCACTCCTCATTCAACATCAGGAAATTTTGTATAGTAATGATAGACAGGTTATCGATCAGAATCCTATAAATAAATAAAGTGGATTCTCTACCTAGAATTGATCTAATACTTCAGTAGACTCATTTCATGCCCTTATCGAATTCATAAGAAGAGCTCCTTTTCTTCTTTGCTATTACCTTGAAGCGAGTATTCCCCAGCTATTCATTGTACAGTAGATATATGCTTTCCCTGAGAAAGAGAAGGAGTGCTGCAAGCGAAGTAGGGACGTCGGAGAAGGATAAGCGAATGAAAATTGACTTGAGATGGGGGGCTTGTTCGAACCCTTGAGCATGTTCAATCAGAGCTGCAAGCATGGAACAAGTAATAACCGACTTCAGGCAGATAAAGCAGCTATCAAAGCTATGCCTGTCAATCGAGTAGGCGATTAGCGACATCCCTATCTTTATTCAGTTCATATAGGTCTACTGCTTTCCTTTTTGAAAAGAGTAAAAAAGAGTAAAGAGTATAGGCTTGACTAAAAGAATAGGGAATAGGGGGTATGCGCGAGAATGCTTGTCCTGTGCGTCTTCTGCGCAAGAAGTTCAATGAGTGCGAGTCCCGATACTCCGACTTAGAAAGAACCTCTTGTGCTGCTCGCCGACTCCATCAGTACACGCTTTATCATAAATGGGAATCACGCAGAGAGGGTGAATGTCATTCAGCTCGACTGAAAGGCAAAGCTAGTGTGCAATCCGACATGAAACTTCACAGCAAACGATCTGCCGACAAGGAGTGCCGGTTAGCCCGTCGCTTTATGGCTTACAGGAGTCGCTGGCATTGGCTCTACTGGCTTGGCTGTCTCTTCTATTGGTCTATTGTATCGATGGGTACATCTATGGCTTAAGTTCAGGGGAAGACCTGTCTACTCTACTATTGATTCCCTTTGGCTCCCTCTGTCCTAGTAAGTCATCTCACTCTCCTACCTTTACTTTAAAGAAGGGACATGTCCAACGACTGCTTCCTCCTGGGCTTGATCCTTAATCGAAAGCGATCTCCTTTTGCTTTCAGCCTTTCTTTCAGATGGGACAGAAAGGCATCGACTCCTATCATAGCTCTTTCCGCCCGTTACCGCTCCGTGGGCTACGATAAACACCGAAATACATTACTACAGAAAAATGCCCTACGAGAGAGACTTCTTCCAGGTATAGTATCTACGACCTCCTCTTGGTTTTGCTTTGCCCCCTCTTTCCGAGAGCCCCTCGCGCATCAAGGCTAGAGTGGAGGTGCAACAATAGTAGAAGCTGGAGATGCAACAATAGCTTCAGCCTGATCCGCAGTAGGTATTGGTAAGTGTTCCCTTGCAGCTCTATCTCTAGATCTGTCTCAATCGGTCTGTCGCAAACAACGATCCAAGAAAGAGGAGTTCAAGGCTGGCGAAGTGAATCGATTTCTTTCCTTCTTCTAGTTCTTGAGTGATAGTAGCTCATCTCTCTTCTTTCTTCTGTCAACTGTCCTTTACCGGTAACTGGATCAATCGCTAGCTGGAAAGTTTCCACTGTCAACTGCCGTAAGAGGTCCTTTTCCAAAATAGAGAATAGGGCATGGAAGCTTTCTGCTATTAGAGGAGAGTTTTTACTGCAAGGGAGGAAGGGGGATTACGCGACTTACAATTCATTTCCTTAACCCCGAAATAGCAACTTGGTTATAGCTGACAGAAAGTAGAAAGACTCTAAACAAAAGGTACTGGACAAGCTCTTAGGGAATAATCTCTTTCTTATTTATTTCATGACTAAATATCTCTCCAGCCGGTCGGTTGGAGTTGGATTGAATCGACTTCGTCTTCTTCCCAACAATGAATCCCGTTCAAGCTGTGATAAGAGGACGTTTCCGTACCCCTTTACCTTACTCAAGAAAGAAAGTCATGCTGATCAGTAGTAGTGTCTAAGAGGAAGGGTTGGCGCTTTGAGCTACCTATTTTTTGTGATCAAATTAGAAACTTAGCTTCTCACGTTGCCATAGATTCTCCGGAAGAAAGCAATCGGCTTTGCCCAAGTTGTAATGACTGAGCTTGCTCCCTGTCGATGAAGAATGTTTCGAAAGCAGCCTAAAAGCGGTTAGCTTCGCTTTCCTGAGAGGAATGGTTTCCGATGAACTACTCCCTTTACCAGTTGATGAATCATGCTTCGAACACCTAGACGCTTAGTCACGTCTGCGCTTAGATAGCGATGTGAACCTTACCTTAATCAATAGATAGGTTTGTACTACTACCAGTCAAAACAGAAACTTTTGAAATGCTTTTCGTAAGGCAAGGAAAGTCAGTGCAGGTAGGCGAGGGGTCTACGATTTATGGGTGTATATTTTCTTTCCTTTTGTCGTTGTAGCAATCTTTCTTAGTGCACCCTTAGGCGAGTAAAGAGAGAATGCTTGGTAGCAGGACAGTAGGAGTTCAGTAGGCGGGCCAGTAGCACGCTAGCCAAGCAAGGACAGCGGGGAATGAGAAAGATACATACATCTAGAAGGACTGTATTAGGATGGGCCTTAGCGGTTAGGCATGCAGGTGGGAACGCCTTAATAGATAGCTGAACGTGGGTGCGATCGTCATTCCCTACTAATGTCGGAGAGAAGGCTTGGTTAGGGTAATGGGTTTAAAGACAAATTAGGACCAACAAGTTCAGTCGTTAAACGGAACGAGTCTAAGGGCTGGACGGAGGATATCACGATTATGATCCCTATGGGGCTTATATCGAATCTATATCTCCGACTGACTTCAGTGGCTGAGGATGGCGCTAGTATTCGCTAAGGATGTCTTATGGTGCTATCTAATCGTCTCTAGTTTATGGCCCTATCATGCCATGATGGGATTGGTCTTTACACTTGCTATGGTATCAAGATAAGGTTATTCGTATGCCACCATGATTCCCTTTAAGAGTTTAGTATCGGATTCTAACCTAGCATTGGTACCCGTTGCCTATGTTGAGCTAGTAAGCCCAGAAGGAAGAAGGAAGATGTCGTTGCTGCTACCGCTACGTGGGCTTCTTCTTAGTATGCTCCAAGGGATGGTCTGTAAGAGTAGATAGAATTGAGTATGACATAACCAGAAAGTCTGTGGTATCATTAGCCAATGCCTGTGATTCTAGAACAAAAGAATTCTACTTTAGTAGAGGATAGGATGCAGCAGAGGTTGTACTTTCTCTTCCCAGGTATGGGCGGGGGGAAAAGCTATTCTAGCATCAGCATGGATTGACCAGAGACTGGGAGTCATTGTCATCTTAGAGCTATGAGTCAGAACAATGTTCACCAACTCTTCCATAGTAATCATCCAGCCAGCTCGGGAAAGCGGTTTTTCTACTACTTGGCATTAAGAGAAGCTGGGTAGCTCCGTAATCTGTCAAGGAGGTGGCTTTCGCCTATAAGGACAGTTGGAGTTGACGGTACAGTAAGAGCTGTTGCTGGAATAACTTGTGTTGATGGAATAGAAGCTCTTCCTAAATTGCGTAAGAAATGTAAGAGCCTTACCTTTTCTTTGAGCTCTCTCTTGCTTCAGTAGCTATTATGCTTAACACATGCAAGTCGAACGGGGAGCTGGGCAGAAGGAAAAGAGGCTCCTAGCTAAAGGTAGCAGCTGTTTCACCGACATTGTTGCTGGTTCGGCAGAGGATCTTAGTCACAGTTCAGTTGGAGCGGTACGCCCTTCTCTCGTATCTACTCATGCATGTCTCAATTATATATGCGCAGTCACGTACACACTTCAATACGAAATTGATTATTTAGTCGGGGTAAAGTAAGCCAAGAGGATATATCCGCATTTCTTAAGTTTAAGTGCTGTTCAAGGCTGTCAAAGATGGCAAAAAGGGGCTTTTATAAAGAGTCCCCAGCTGTTTCCCTTAAGTCATTCAGGGCTGGGCCATATAGAAGAGAAGCTGCAAGGCCCGGGCATCCATGCTCACGCCCACCCTCTAATACGCACGCACAAATGCCATCTCATCTCACCCGGGTAATAATATATATAATAAAGGCTTCGAATGGCAAAAGTAATTTGAAAGAAGTCTCGCATCGTAAGCTTGGGTCCTAGTTCACCACCTTCAAGCGATGTAGAAAATTTGTCTGAGAGGAAATCCCTTCTTGATTCATTTATCCCGGACTCCATACTATATCTGTTTAGAGAAGGAACCTCTTCTTTATGGCAGCTGGGGTAGGCCTTTCATGAAGGAATGGTGGATCACTGGTTAGCGCCTGGTGCAAAGGCTCTTTCATTCGCGTCTGTCTCTAGGGCTCTTAGCTGAACTATCGTAGTGTTTCAGTGAAGAGATAAAACCCATCCAAGAAGGCAGCTGCGACCTTAGGATTTCTCTCTCTTCCTGCTGCTCCAAAACCTGCTACTGAAAAAAAGGAAACTTGGAAGGGCGGGCAAGCACAAGCAAAGCCATTCTCGTTCACTCGTTATTAGTCACTCATTCCCATGCTAATGTAGGTAGAGAAAGAATGAGACAAAACAACAGATTCATTCTTGAGTGAAACTCCCATATCCCCCCGGATGAAACGAGAGCAGACTTCGCTCAATAAGGTACAACTATTCCATACTTCGAGTAAACAGTCTAATTCCATGTCTTATGGGAACGTAGTGTCATAGTTAGTTTCGAAAAGACTAGAATATCCAGCCTATCCAGCTACTCGTGCAACAAAGACTACTGCCGCGCCTGCCACCTCTCTCCCGATGACTGACTCTCCTGAAAAAGCTGTGGACACAGCAACAGACTCTTTCTCATCAACTGACTCGGCGGGGGATTCATTCTCTTACTCATTGCCAACCAGTTCTTCCTCTGCCTTGGCATAAACAGAGCTAACTTTCCTTGAGACTACTTCTGGAACATCCCTATCCTTCGATCGATACTGCCGACATTACTCGTTATGAGGCGAGGATTGGCATCAGATGACTTCACTTGAGACATAACTTCTTCCGATAACTGAACTTCAAGTCTTAGCTACCCGAAATAAAATAGAATAAGGGAAGTTGACTTCGAAACCGTACTTTGAGCTACCTACAGGAGGAAACTTCAAGCTTTCTATGGCACTTATCCCATCCTCAACTCGGTAATCTATCTTTACTGACTTGCCTTCAACAGCCTTAGCCCCAGGTGGTGTAACAGATAATTCAAGTAGACAGCCAAAAACACCGGTTCTATCTCTCAGACTACCTTGAGACTCAACAATGACTAATTTCGGTACTGAAAGAACTTGGTTCCCGTATTGTTTTTGAGTGAGAGACCAGCCTTTAGGCCGTCTAGGCTCCTTGCTATCTCAGTCTCAGTGTTTGAGGAACAAGAGCTCGAACTCGCTCCGCCATTTCCTCTGTCTTTTTCCTATCTTCAATTAAAGAGACCCATACATACAAAGATCTAGGTAGTTTATCTCCTTCTAAGAAGTAAAATACCCTTCCCGTGCTAAGAGCCTTTCGAAACTCTTGAACTGTAAGAGAGACTTCATTTAGGAGCGATCTTTTAATCCAACTAGAAATATCATAAGAGAAGAAATAGAGCTTTAGAAGCATCTTTTCTTTATGCCCAACAACTCCCATGCCTTTCTTGGTCGGACCAAGCCAACTATTTCCGACAAGTCTTTCCTCATTTTTCGAGCAAGAAGCGGAACTACAAGAAAGAATCTCATTTTTATGAAGGAATACATTTTTTTTATTAACCACACACCGGTTATGAGAGTAGTAAAGGATTATTATGTAACGATTGAAAGAACTGTAACTGACAACGCAATAATTTTTGATTATCACCATCACCATAATAATTATTATTATTATAACCTGAGTGCTTTTGCTGAGATGCAGACTCGGACTCAGGCACCTAGCCCGCTTGAGCAATTTTCCATTCTCCCATTGATTCCTATGAATATAGGAAACTTGTATTTCTCATTCACAAATTCATCTTTGTTTATGCTGCTAACTCTCAGTTTGGTCCTACTTCTGATTCATTTTGTTACTAAAAAAGGAGGAGGAAACTTAGTACCAAATGCTTGGCAATCCTTGGTAGAGCTTATTTATGATTTCGTGCTGAACCTGGTAAACGAACAAATAGGGGGTCTTTCAGGAAATGTTAAACAAAAGTTTTTCCCTTGCATCTTGGTCACTTTTACTTTTTTGTTATTTTGTAATCTTCAGGGTATGATACCTTATAGCTTCACAGTTACAAGTCATTTTCTCATTACTTTAGGTCTCTCATTTTCTATTTTTATTGGCATTACTATAGTGGGATTTCAAAGAAACGGGCTTCATTTTTTAAGCTTCTTATTACCCGCAGGAGTCCCACTGCCATTAGCACCTTTTTTAGTACTCCTTGAGCTAATTTCTTATTGTTTTCGCGCATTAAGCTTAGGAATACGTTTATTTGCTAATATGATGGCCGGTCATAGTTTAGTAAAGATTTTAAGTGGGTTCGCTTGGACTATGCTATGTATGAATGATCTTTTGTATTTTATAGGGGATCTTGGTCCTTTATTTATAGTTCTTGCATTAACCGGTCTGGAATTAGGTGTAGCTATATTACAAGCTTATGTTTTTACGATCTTAATCTGTATTTACTTGAATGATGCTATAAATCTCCATTAAAGTGGTTATTTATTTATAATTGAACAAAAGCGAGTCTGAATGGGTATACCTAGTCGTGGAGCATTCCGAGTATTTGCTTTAGGGATCGTTCCTGCGCATCTGCTTCCTTTATAGCAGTTATTGCTCTGGTTCCAGAAGGTATAGCTCTTGCCTCGGCTTCGCCTTGGAAATCGGAGACTGTTCCAATTTCCTACTGAGATAGGCAAGCGGAGGGAGAACTAGACGTATCTTGCTAGGCAAAGACAGGTTAGAATGGATAGCTTCGCTAGGTGCCGCGCAATCTGCTGCTGCTGGGTTGAGGAAAGACTCAACCCATTTCGCCCAGGAAGGATTGATTGCGAAACCTACCAAGAATTCATTTTCATTGCAGGATGGATCATAGGATCAGATGTGATCTCTCGTGTCTCCACCATAATGCCCAGGTTGGAACATGAAATGATATTATTGGCAAAAAAAGAAGGGAACGAAGGCCCCGACCAATCATCGTGAAGAGAACCAATAAGAGCCAAAGGAGGTGATGAAAAGACCTTCTCTCTGGCCCCCTTTTCTTGCAGCTTTCGGACTTGGCCGATCATGAATAAGATCATCCTCGCTCGGTCACCAACGGCGGGTAGATAAATAAAGGAAAAAGCCTTCTCTGGAGCATGCTCATGACAAGATCCCGAACTCCTACTTTGAAGGTTGGCAGCTGCAAGACCCAAGTCAATGTCTTAAGCCGGGCCTTCGACGGCGGCATGGAAGAAAGAAAGTAGTTTTGTTAGAAAGTCGAGATTTTGAAACTATAGAAGACCATCTTCGCGAGAAAGGTCTCGATCCCTTCCCACCTTAGATCGAGCTGGCATGGCAGCCGGGGCTTCTTCCCCGGAAATCATTCCCATCCAGCCGGACTTTGAAAGTCGATCTAGAGGTGCCTTTCCCTATCGCCTTCTTTTTGATAGTCGTAAGCTAGAGCCCCTATGGTATGGTGGCATCAAAAGCTAACCATTAGGTTCGTATTGCCAATTTGAGTACTTTTTCCACTAAGCGAGAAGGGCCCCTTCATCGTCAATCGGACGAGCGCAAATCACTCCTTTTCTCAAGTGGGAAAGACGCTTTGATAGTAATGGCTGGATCTACTACGCAAGTAGCATACTCGGATCAAGCAGCATCTCTTTTGGTTCAAAGCGAGTCCAGGAATATCTGACAGGTTGGGCGGACGGTCTCTCAAGCGATTCTTCCAATCTTTTGCATCTTGTGGTGAAGGGGAGCCCAGTTATTAGTAGCAAAAAGAGAAAGATGAAGGGCTTCGCTCCCAGGTTGATGGATCAAGAAATGAATGAAAGGTTGGAAGATCCTGCCCAGGGGGAGAAGTCTCAATGGGATGCATTTGCAGAGAGAAATAGAGATGCCGCTGCTACCAAAGGTGCACCCCGACAAAGCTACACTGCCTGAGGAATCATCCTTATCATATGAAGTCTATCAGCGGTGCTATTTACTATTCTTTCTAGTTCTGACTTGGGAAGCTGATCTCGATCTCAAGAGAAGCGTGACGATCATTCAAAAGGAGAAGGATCGGACAAAAGAAGGTGGTGACGACGGCCCGGGTGGATAGGATGGGATTCTGACCTCCACACCTGGACGGAGTGGTGACTTTGAGAGGTAGAGAGATTTTAAGCCTAAGCAGAGATCTTTCTTCAAATTCTTGGTCTTGCAGGTTGGTGACCGATCAATCAGTCTCTACGACCGGATCCAGTCTGAGAGATGAGCTAGCTTTCTTTCGGGTGTGAGTGGAGCAGAATGAGTGTGAATTAAGGGTGTGATTGCTTTGATGGAAAGAGTAGCACTCCCGATAAATCGATATCCGGGGGAAAGAAATCCATATCCCTCTAATAGTAGCAGACTGCGAAGTTGAAAATCGAAGAGGAACCAGAAATCTTGATCCATGGTCCCTATCCCTACCCTA